TACAAATAAGTAAAGGGAGTCATTTTTAACAAAGTTTTCGCGTTGTTGATTCCTAAGTGTAGTGCTTCTTCCCCTATGCCACCTATTCCCCTATGCCACTTATTTGTACTAGTAAAGTAGACTAGGATTAACCTGCAATATAGATAGAACCCAACCTATAGGTGTAACCTTTCGCTCAATACTAAAATTGACGATTGAAGCATCTGAGGCCGTATCAATCGAGGATACACGACAGAAGGCATTGTTCTATCTCCAAACTTCACCTTCACCAAGCGTAGGTTTATTTCCATATAATTTTTTTCTTTCTATCCTCAACCCGAAACATGTCTCTTTCTCGTAAGACCGATAGCTAAAAAAAAAAAAGAAAAAAAAAAAGAATCAAATCGCACCATCTCTGTAATAGGTAAATGCCTCTTTTTCTCCTGAAGTTGTCGGAATTATTCGTAATAAGATATTGGCTACAATTGAAGAGGTCTTATCAATAAAATTTCCATTTATCCGAGATCTAGGCATAATTAGCAACCCATTCTATAATTCTTCTCATTTCCCCTCGGGGAAAATGATCTCACAAACAAAGGAATTGTACAGTACAAAATAACATAAAAAGAGACTAATTCTAAAAAAATATGGACTTTCCACTCAAATTGTGTCCTTTTGGCAGGGAGAGATAGAAAATATTTGAATATGATTGTATTTCATCCAAATTTTGTAGTATCCCAATGAACGGAACTATTACTAATTTCATTTAACTAAGTTTAAGAATCAAGGACTTTATGTTCCTACACTATCTACAAATTCTGAGAACTCGAGAAGTTTTAATTTGATCATGATTCAAAGAGGAAAAAAAGAATAGAATAATTATTCTATAAAAAAAAAAGTCACCATCATTTTTTGTTTGTATAACGTGTATACACTATACAGTCAAAATAGAAAAATCTATGGAACAATTTATCCATTTGTAATAAATAGATCTATGGGGTAAGTAATTAGAGGAGTTGCCGTTGAGAAATCTGGGATCGGAAAAGCATTTTTTATTCCTATAGAACCATAGTCTAAATGTAACCCTAGTCTAAAATATAGATTCTTTTCAGTTGATTTATTCTAAGTTAAGTTATTGGTCTTATCCGGTATAATATAAATAAAAAAAAAAAAGGAAAGATCGTCGTCTTAACAAACATTAATGGATATCCCCCTAACAAGAAAAAGAGTTTTTTATTCTTTTATTACCTATACCTAGAATAAAAGAAATATTAAATATTTTTATTTTATTTGAAGATTTTAGGAAAAGTTTTACATTTCCATTAGAATAGATTGATTGTACCTGTACTGCAATAATATAAATTACTCGCTATTCACTCGGTTTATGGTCAATAATAATATTATGTTATGTAGGAGAGATGGCCGAGTGGTTCAAGGCGTAGCATTGGAACTGCTATGTAGGCTTTTGTTTACCGAGGGTTCGAATCCCTCTCTTTCCGTTTCTGTACCTTCATCTAATTCACCAAGGTTACTTAACACAATGTATCAAGTAACAATTTATACCATTATTTCCATTCTATAATATAATCTATAATATAAGTTCTATAATATAAGACCCTTATTTGATTTTCTATTCCTAATTACTGTGGTATGTAAAAAAATACCGAAAAGTGCGAAAAAGGAATGAGAATTTTACTGCCGATTGTTGTGATACATAAATTGGAAAAATCTGAAAAAAAAAAGCCCTTAGCTTAAGCTTAGATTTATATTAGATTTATATTAGATATATTATATTTATTAGATAGATATATTATATTTATATTGATATCGGCGAAAAGCGAGCAAAATTATCCGAACCTTTCCTTGTTATTTTTGTTAGGTCAAGTCTGACGAGAATAATATTCTACGACTAAGAGCTCATTTATTTTCAAACCGATCCATTTACTATCTATTATTTGATTTACCATTCCTTTATTATGGAATGAGTCAATAGTCAAATGTTTTGGCACCTCCTCGTGAGAGGATAAAGCAATATTATTTTGAATCAGAGCTTTTGATCTTTGCTTATCCTTTGTAGCAATAATATCCCGGGGTTTGCAACGATAACTTGGTATATCTACTATACGACCATTAACTAAAATATGTCTATGGTTAACTAATTGCCTGGCTCCAGGAATGGTCGAAGCCATGCCCAATCGAAAAAGGATGTTATCCAAACGCATCTCAAGTAGTTGTAGTAAAACCTGACCCGTCGGTCCTTTGGCTTTTCCAGCGATATGCACATATCTAAGTAATTGTCGCTCTGTCAGACCATAATGAAAACGCAATTTCTGTTTTTCTTCTAGACCAATACGATATTGTGATTTTTTACCAGAGCGCAATTTGTTTTTAAGATCACTTCCGGATCTAGGTCTTTTACTAGTCAGTCCTGGTAAAGCCCCCAGACGGCGTATTTTTTTGAAACGAGGTCCTCGGTAACGAGACATAAAAACTCCTTTATTTTATTATTGAATTGAAATTTGCAGAAAAAATCTAAATTAAGACGGAACTAACGCATAAACAAAGCAAAGAAAAATCTACAGAAGCACTACAAACAAAACAAGAATTAAATGGACTGTATCAATATACAGATTTTATTGTATATTGTATATGTTTTATTTATTTTATTTACTATTTTTATTTATATATATATATATTTTTTATTTATATATATATATTATATATATATATTTTATTTATATATTTATTATTTATATTTATATTATATATACATATATTTATATATATATATATATTTATATATATTGTATTATATATTGTATTATAATTTAATTATATATATTATAATTATATATATTATATAATTAAATATATATAGAAATTCTAATTAGAATTATATAGAATTCTAGAATTCTAATTTTAATATAATTTGTATTTTGTTGATTGATTATATTGATTGTTTATATTGATATTGATTTGATTATATTGAAATATTGAAATTGAATTATTATTTTATATTGAATCATATTATATAATTTTATAATTAAAAATTATAAATTGAACGTAAGATATGAATTTATGAATTGGCTAATAAAGTAAAGTTTTGATTAGAAAAGAAAAATACAAAAAAATCCAATTAGAACAGCGTATTCTATTAATTATATTATTAGAATATTAGTTATATGCACTATAGCAGATCGGTTCTAAGAAAAAAAAAGATAAGGATAAAGATACAATCCAGATCATAATGAGACATTCCTCTAGTTTCATTCAGAAAGCAAGGCAATAGCACGAAAAAAGAGAAGAATGAATATCGACCGTTCCAGTATTCCAAATTCCACTGGAAAAATGAAGGAGGGAGAGACATAGATATATGGGATATATCTTATCCATATTGAATTGCGGATACATCAACGATAGAATCCAATTTGGATTGGATAAATATGGGTCATCTGATAGAGATTAAAACAAAAGAGGATAGGTAAAAAATAGCAGTAAATTTATTTTTTTTTTTCGCTATAGGAATCAGTATCTAATTAATCGTTTCTTCTAAAGTAAAGAAAAAAAAAAATAAGTAGAAGGGATCCCAATAGGATTCCGATCTCAAATCAAAAGGGGATATGGCGAAATTGGTAGACGCTACGGACTTGATTGCATTGAGCCTTGGTATGGAAACCTACTAAGTGGTAACTTCCAAACTCAGAGAAACCCTGGAATAAAAAATGGGCAATCCTGAGCCAAATCCTTGTTTTGAGAAAAAAGGATAGGTGCAGAGACTCAATGGAAGCTGTTCTAACAAATGGAGTTGATTGCATTGCGTTGGTAGCTAGAATTCTTCTTTCTATCTAAATTACAGAAAGGATAACCCTATATACCTAATACGCACGTATATATACTACTGACATATCAAACGATTAATCACGACCCAAATCCATAATAATTATTTATATAATTTAATAATTATTTATCTAATTATAATAAATTCAAAATTTTATGAAAAACTAAAGAGTTATTGCGAATCCATTCTAAATTGAAGTAAGAGTCGAATATTCAGTGATCAAATCATTTGAAAATCATTTGAAAAAAAAAAAATGATTAATCGGACGAGAATAAAGAGAGAGTCCCATTCTACATGTCAATACCGACAACAATGAAATTTATAGTAAGAGGAAAATCCGTCGACTTTAGAAATCGTGAGGGTTCAAGTCCCTCTATCCCCAAAAAACCATTTGACCTCTTAAGTATTTTTCCTCTTTTCCGTCGGTGACTCAAAATTCACTATGTTTTCCATTTACTCTACTCTTTGACAAAAAGATCCGAGCGTTTTATGTTTAGTTTAACACAAGTTTTTGTGCAATACACGTACAAGAAGATATATGTACAAAGACTCTCGAGTATTGAATTTTTCACTATTCACAATCTATATTGTTAGGTTATCCTTACACTTATAAATATCAAAAGGTCCTCCTTTTTATTTAAGACCAAATGATTTTCAGGGATTAGGTAAGGGTTTTAAAACTTTTATGTCCTTTTAATGGACATAAACACAAGCCCCTAGTAAGATAAGGCAATGCATGGAAAAGGGTCGGGATAGCTCAGTTGGTAGAGCAGAGGACTGAAAATCCTCGTGTCACCAGTTCAAACCTGGTTCCTGACACGTGATTAATTATCGGAAAAATACTCATAGAAATTCATTGAGATAGGTCGGGATACATATTCATTACGTTAATAGTCTAGAGCGTGATATATACTTATTCATGCAGGTCTATAGCTATAGACCATATCATTTTAAGATGAGTAAAATCAAAAATAGATGTATGGTAAAAAATTCGATTATGCTCCCTTTTCTTTTTTGTGTTTATATATGACGACCTCTTTCATTCAAAAAGTTTAATTTATTTTTAATTATTATTAATTATAGTTAATTAAGTATTATAAGTTACTTAATTAAGTATTATATTAAAAATGAAAATATCAATTAAAATATCAAAAAGGCTAAAACAAAAAAAAAAAGTCTAGTC